GGCCTCACATCCATTTCCTCATAAAGAGTATAGTTCCCCTTCTGGGACGCACAATAGACATTTGTAAAAGCAAAGAAACTCTAAATGATCTCCTGGACCTAGTCTCCCTACTGCTTTACCAGACCCAGGTGACCTCCTTTTCCAACTTTCAATGTCCTACCTATAAGCTATAAGAAGCAATTCCATCAGGCAGGTACTTAATTTGATTAGCTCATGATTTGGTCTTCTAATATCAAAGAGTATAAAAAAGTCTATATAAAATAATATTGTCACTAAGTATTCGTATTTAATATATCACCTTTATGTTGGAATACCAGATCGCAGTGGCATGCAACATGAAGAAGAAAGACTGGGCTGAGCCTGATGAGTGGAGGCCCGAGAGAGGAATGTAGTTTCTTGGACAACCTTCATGGCAAGTCTATCTTCAAATTGGCACCCACTAGAAGCCCTGGAAGCTTATAGAAAGATGAGGTGGGAAGGAATTGCGTGCAACCATAATTCTTTTGCAACTGTGATTAGTGCATGCTCTTTAAAATGAGATCTTGAGTCTACAAGTTCTATTGGTCATGCAGTGCTTTCTGGCTTTGAGACAAAGGTGTCTGTGTGGAATTCTGTGAAAAGCCTCTGGGTAGAATTAGGGATGCAGAGAAGGTCTTTGATGGAATGGAGACCCGTGACACAATCTCATGGAACTCTATGATTTCTCTCTACTCGCACGAGAATTTGTGTTTTGAAGCATTCAAGCTATTTTCTGCCATGCGAGTCCATAGATTGAAACCTGATGCAACCACAATTTGGAGTTTGCTTTCAGTCTGTGCGGGTAAAAGGTTGCATTCACTTTGTACAAAGAATGGACTGGATAACTTTGCTTCCGTGAAGAAAACACTTATTAAAATGTATTCTATGGCTGGCGAATTGGGCAATGCTGAGTTTTTATTTGATGAAATGCCGGGATCTCATTTCTTGGAAGGCCATTATTTCTTCCTTTGCTCAGCATGGTAGATGGGTTGATGCTTTGTTGGCATTGAGTCAGTTGATCAGAACTCAAGAATGGCCTAATTATACCACATTTGCAAGTGTATTGACAGCTTGTACAGGCCCTGATACTATCTTCCATGTTAGAATGGTCCAGGGGTCTACAGAATAATTTTGCAGTAGGCAATGCCCATGTACGCAAAATGTGGCGATTTCAAAGCGAGTAGTTCTCTATTTTCAAATATGGAGACGAAAAGCACAGTTTCTTGGAATACTCTTATCTATCTCGGCAAAAACCCTGCTCGGCCAGGTTGTCCTACAAATGCACTAAAGCTGTTTGGAGAAATGATGCACAGTGGTAATAAGCTAGACCTCTTCAGTCTCTCATCAGGATTGGCGGTTCTGACTTAACATCTCTGGAAGAAGGCCAAGAAATTCATGGTTTAAGCCTCTCGGGTTTGAATCTGAAGTTCATGTATTGAATGCCACTATGGATATGTATGGTAAGTGTGGGAAAATGTATGAAATGCCGCATTTAATGCCGGGAAGAGTGAAAGGGCCTCGTCAGTCCTGGAACATTCTTATCTCTGGCTATGCAAGGCACGGTCATTTTAATAAAGCCGAAGAGTCCTTTAAAGAGATGGCTCCATTGAAGGTACAAAGCCCCTTTGGTTGCGCTTCACTCAGGAGTACGGAATTTCTTATGAGGAGACCTTGACTCCTCTTGCACGTATGCCCACTGTGCCCTCCCTTTTAGCCCTTGCTGCTACTCGAAAATGGGCACTACATCAACTTGATGTCAAGAATGCATTTATCCATGGTGACCTAGCTGAAGAATTGTACATAGCACCACCACCGGGTCTATCGGTCGCTCCCAACAACCCATAATGCCACGACTTTCATCTAAAGAAGTAGGAAAGAGATTAGTCAAGTAGATTAAGAAAGATAAGAAGGCTTGATAGGAAGGAAGTGGTAGGCGGGAAGTGATCGAAACTCTTGCTGTCGGTACAGTATACTCTGTAGCAAATATGGGATAGTCGAGAGCTCAAACAGTTCCCCTCCGGGGGCCCCCGGTCAGACTCAACTCTTCGTGATTCAGCGTAAATATCTAAAGTAGAGGCTTTGTTTGGCACAGACAGTATGTGGAAGCAAGGGTGAGAAAGCCCGTCTTTTTGGCATAATATCTACCCCACTAGGTTCTTATGTTCTCGGATAAGCTGCTTTAGATGCTCTAGAATGCGTCAGACTGACTACGCCTTCTCTCTTTCACCTAACTAAACCCTCAACCCTGAATTTATCAACCTCTCCAACCACCACAACGAATCACCATGAACATGATTTCCCTTTACCCTCTTGAAACCGCCAGCTCCCCTACTCCAAAACATAGAAACCATCACCTCCTCTCTGAAGAATATCTCTACCAATTCAGCCGAAACAGCAGCTCGAGGAATGCAACGCAACAGTGTCCCTTGGTGTAAGAATGCTTGGCACGGCTTAGAAACGACTGGGCCGCGGCCTTTACCACTACTTAATTTATAGTCGTATTGTGCAAGTGAGAAGGCATTCAATGAAGGTGGATCTTCCGAACCTCCTTCGAGAGCTGCAAAGTGAACTTCAAAGTCAAAAGAGAAAAGATTGGGAAGACGTAGCCGATCATTCAATCAAATCTTTCTTTTCTTCTGAGAGCTTGGGTAATTTGACCTAGTAGCTACAGCTTGGTCAGTCTTCTTTCTGTCAAAAAAAAGCAAGGCTCGCTCACTTTCTCAAGATCCTCAAGAAAACTGCCTGGGGGGGAACTCGAGGAATAACAACCAATCTACATTTTCATTTAGCCGAGAATAAAGCAAGAACGAGTAGTTCTCCAAAGCCATTATTGCTCATTTGAGGGGAATCTCTCTATTACTGGGATAGGCCTTCTCATTGCTAGAAAAGGGATACCTTTTATCCTCGAACTACCTAGTAGTAGTTCGTTAGTATGTTAGCTCGTTACGCTTGCTAGTGTTGGGGATTGGTACAAAAGATAGATCGAAGGAGCGGTCGAGTGATTCAAAAAGGGCTATAGACTGGAACTCAAAGGCAAAGCCAAAGGATGTCAAAATATAGGAAGGGAAGTTGAGGATAGCAAGCAAAAGAAAGAAATCTATCAACGACCGACTTCGGACTAGAATCTAGAAACATACCTAAGGGAAGAAAGCATATTTGAGGTTTCCTCCTTCCATGTCTAGTAGAAGTGCGTGCTTCTTATTGCTTTTTGAGCAGTAGTTGTATACATTCCTCACCCAGTCAAATTAATTATCTTTCTCCCTACCCAAATACCAAGGGAGGTTTATGAGTCGTATCCTCCTTACGAGATAGCGGAAGTAGCATTAGCAGGAAAAGTAAGCTCCTTTTCAAGCCTTCTCTTTCGTAACCTTCGATTAGTTCCTTAGATGCCCTTAGCAAGAACGATGCAGGAGCAAGAAAGTATATTTCCTCCGCCTTTCAAGAATCTCGCTATTCAAATAGCACAGTCTCAAATTCAATCCATAAGTCATGCTGGTCAATCAATGACAATGAGAAGCTCTAGAAAAAAGAAATGAGTCTATTGCAGTCATCTTCGACACGTTTTCTATCTACTTAAGTCATGCTTTATTGGAGTTATCTGACGCCAAGGAGGAAGGAATAGAGATTAGGATCCTAGCCTTGCTCCGTTTGAAGAGAGGTTACAAAAGAAAGGGATGCTCAAACCAAGGATTTAGAGTCTTTTTAGTGCATCAATCAATCTACATAAAGGTAGGGAGGCATACCTGTGTAAAAATGGAGTGTAAAGCATATTCTAGCTAGATATTTCACTTCGAATTTGTTCCTCTTAAAAGAGTCAAGTCCGCTGGGTTCCCTAAATTCCCCTTGAATCAAGTGGGACCGGGAGATCGTTGTTCATTCGGTGGTTGGCCCCAGGTTCCCCTAAGTACCTACCAAGAATTGGGCCAGTTAGTTCAAGCGGTACCGAATCACAAAGAACAGTTGAGTTTTCTAATTCATCTATTATTATTGGTTTTTTCATTTCGAGAATTGCGTTGGAGCCGGGACACACATTTCTGCCCGAGTTCCAACAGCAAACCAAATACGTTATCGTGGAAAACGAGTTTCGCCAACACAGAATAGTTTGTGTGCTTTTTATTTTCACATGAGTTTCACATATGTGATGGTTGGTTGGGAGGGCAAATGACTCTATAATCTTTCTGGAGACAATAACTGAACCGGAAAATGGCCACTACCGTCACCGAGAAAATACTATCTTGTGGCTATACGTGTATGCCTGGATTTCTTTCTCCTTACCGTGGGGAGCGGTACCACTTGCGTGAAACTCGAGAAGGCGGTGTCCCGACCACAAGAGCGGTTTAATTACTTGCACTCATCATTGAGAAATGTTATCGAGAGATGTTTTGGTGTCCCGTTTTCCTATTCTCAGGGACATGCCCTATTTCTAGTTGAAGCAGAAGTACATTGCACTTGCCTGCTGTGTTATCCACAACTTGATTAGAGTAGAGCAGAACCACTAGCTCGTGATAATTTGTTTTCCGAAGATGCGTGCGAATGATAACCTTATTTTTGATGATTCGAATGGAGTTTCAGGAGCCAGTACATCAGCAGAGCATGAGGTTGAATGTGTTAGTTCAGCTGATCTCCGTCGCAAGAATCGTTTTCGAGATCGATTGGCACAAAGCAAAAAGAAAGGCTTGCTTGATCTTATTATCTTTCTATATATATTGTTAGGGATGTGAAGGAGATAGATAGACGAATGAATGAGAAGCTTCTAGCACTACTAGCAGTAAGACTGCACCAAGCTGAGGAAGAAAGCAAAAGCATGGTTGCGGACGAAAGACTTGAGTTGTTACAGGACTTGAAAAGAGACTTCCAAATTATTACCAATGATAAATAACTGAAATAGCCAAATTCTTACCTTTGGTACCAACCAGTACGTACCACATATTATTGATTAACTCATTTGTTCTTATGTACGTGGCTTTTTTAAGTTTCAGGATTAATTGAGCTTACATGCAGCTGTGATTTTGGTTTTGACCAGTCTGCGTATTGTAAAAGCACACGCAAACATATGAAAATCCTAATCTATTTGGCCGGGAATGATTTGAAGTAAAAAAGAAAAATATGGACAACTAACTATAGTTGGCTGCTAGGAGATGGTAAAGGGAGTGGGCTAATTTAAGGAGAGAGAGAAGAGTTCCTAAGCAGAGAGATTTGACCTTCCCTTCTAGATGCATTTTCTTTCTCGGGTCCCCCTAGAAAGAAGGAAGCTTGGAACAATAGAGCAAGAGTGGGAATAGCGTAAGTAAGCTTCGTAAGCTTGTGATGCTTAACCCTATGATGCTCAAGCAAAAGCGTTCGTTCGTTGATGTTGGCTTTGAGTAAGAATGATCGGTCCTATTATATTGAGATTGTTCATCACTAGTTTCGAAGGAAACTATGCCAAGCGCTTTGATCATATCAAATATGAAAGAAGAGAGCGATGGTCCGGTGAGTTGCTGCCCAAGTTAAAGGGGACAACACTCCTCATTTGAAGGCAGTTACATGGGGCTTTGCTTTTAGCTTTTAGCCTTCCTAGCTAGCAGATCAAGGTCGAACTCTTTGACTTATTGGATTTTCTTTATATTGATGAAAGCGAAAGATCAAACTGAAATTGCTTAACTTGATTATTGAAAGGAGATAAACAACCAGGAACCTGACAAAGTATAATAGACTCATTTGGTGAAGGTTTCCACCGCCACAACTAGAAATTGAAGCTTTCTTTTGGCTTGAGTAAATGTGCCTCAAATGTCCATCCCCCATATATTGAACGGCCATGGCTCACTATACTCGTCAAGGTTGTCGGAGGTCTGTGAGTCATACGACCGTGGTACTGGAACTGGAACTTTTAAAACTTACGCACTCTTCCGCTTCTGCTCGCAAAGTAGGCCAATAAAAGTCATCTCGCTCGTAGGACTCGCAACGCGTTGGTTCTGGCTCCGGCTCCCACAAATCCCATCGTGAATCTCTCTCCACATCTGATTACTATGCCTAGATCCAGTCTGCGTATTGTAATCTGGGAATTGGATTGAGTGGATTGTTGCGAGCTTAGGCTAGTGATATCCTTTCTTAAATTTTAAGTGGTATCTGATTACTATGCCTAGATCCAATAACTCAAACATGATCGAACAAGCGGTTGAGGAGTTGAGATCTCAAATATCTCAGTTCCAAACGGAGTCACAGAGAAGAAAAGCCTCGGGTCGCAGCTGACATGTCTTTCAGTAGTCAATTACGATAAAACAAAGGTCGATTCTTTATACGTTTTGTGACGAATATCACACTTTCATCAAAGATCTGTGATCCCAACCCAGTAGCCCGAAGTGACTGACCATATAGTAACGTTTTTTCCCTTTTCCAAAGACGAGAGAAGTAGCAAGCATGGACCTAGCTCATAGAAGAAGGGGACTAGTTTTGGTAGGAAAGAGGAAACATGGTGTTGTGCCAGCACCTATGATGAGTCCGCTCCTGGTCAACCGAAGGTGAGACCGATCTCGATTGAAGTGACGCTTCATAGCGTCACCCCTCAGCTGGAGCTTCGAGCTGCCCGCGATTCCCTCACTCGCTAGCAACCAAAGCAAATACCAAATGGGATTACTCAAAAACCTTCTCTTCCGGTTAGCAGCTAACTGGCTCTCGCTTTTTTTCAAGTTAATCAAAGGAAGAAGTCATCATTTCAGACATGAACTCATATCTCTGAGAAGCTGCTTTCCCTACTTTCTCTTTACCTATCCCGGCTTGGATTCTTGGGATTTGGTTGCGTGGGTAGCAATAGATTTCCCCTTTTCGACTCGAGCATTCCAGGCAAGTAGGCAGAAGAGAAGACAGTCAGAACTCCTAGAACAACAGTAAGAACAATTACATTTCACTCCACGAGAACAGGAGGAAGGAGTATTCAGCAGTTAGTACAATGTAGAGCTGTTCTAATTGAAAGGTAAGTAACGAGGATGAGGCTTACACGTAGAGCTACACATAGTGTGCTACAGGGGCCCCTAATCAAAGGAGCCTAATTCACAGGGAGGACACATAAGTAAGTTCCCCGGAGATCATTGCTGCTAGCCGGCCGTCATACAGCCAGTGTCTCATCCACATTGGTTGAGGGTCCTTGCCATCCTTCTCAAATGCCATTTACTAGCAATGGTAAAGCAGAACTAAATCCATCTGCACCAGTTCTTTAAAAACTACCTAATATGTCACCAACCAAGACAACTAAAGGATGAACTCAATATCTCTGGCTCAAAGAATTCACATCACTTAAGGAGAAAAAATACTCCTATATCTATTCTATTCCAAGCTTTCCGCCAGAAATTCAGAATTTTTCGAGGTCGATCGCCATTGATTGTTCAGAAAGGCATCCGTAGAGTAGTAGTAGCACATCTTGGCAGAGTACCCGTGGAAATCCAAATCCACTTGCTAATAAGCCAGAGTCAATCATTTGTTTTGAACAAAAGAGAATGCTTTGCTGCTTTCGTCCGTCCTGGGTTTTCTTTGCTTTCATCGCATCCATACTAAATTCTTTATATTTTTATTTGTCTATGCCCAGCAAAGGTTTTTTCTTGAGCCATCTAGCAAGAGAAAAGCCAGTATTATTCCTTATCTCATCACCTTTCAAAAAAGTCTAGGTTTACCCAACATTGCATCCATGTTTAAGTCACTTTCTTGGCTATAGTGTTTCAGACCTCTCTTTCCCTAGCGAGTAACTACGGCACGTTACGAGCCAGGAAGAAGTCAATTCATGCTGTAAATAAGTGTATCCGAAGCAGTTGTTGCTAGTAGTTAGTCAAGTTTATTAGCGATCAAACTCTTGCTACGCCCTTTATCCAAGCATAGAATGCAACGCTTGAGACTAGTTAAGTTAACAAACAAAAGCTTTATTAGCTAGCTCTTTACTCTAAAGCATATGAGGATGAAAACTCACTAGCCAGTCAAGCATTATAATAGGTTAGAGTTTTTATTATTTACTAAAGAAATAGTAAGGAGGTGTTAATCTCATTTCTTGGTAGCAGACAATAAGTCCTCACTTTTCTACTGGGCATAGTGGTATAAGCAACGGATTACTTGGCCTTTCTTCTAACTAACTTCAGCCTGGGATTGATTGAACTAATAAGTCAGAGTTCATTCCTTTTCTTTTCTTTATTAGCTCTACTCTCTATGAGGCCAGCTTGATCCTAATCTACCATTCCATTTATTTCAAAGCGAGAAGAAAGAAGACCTTATCTATCTTATAATAGAATCTTTTGCTGAGGTAGACTAAGCACAGTGGACTTTGACAAGTAATGAAAAAAGAGTTCAAAGAGAAGCATTTTATCTGTTATAAGGGTTCAATCTCTTCTTTTGCAGACGCCTTACTGGACTATACTAAGCATACCTTTGAAGTAAGCGAGGCTTCGCGCCCAAGCTTTGCTCTTTCAATTAGCCGCCTAGCCTGAGAAGTAATTTATTATATATAACAAGCCAACTTACCCCTCGCTCTGTGCCCCACGAGAAAGAAGAACAAGAACTATTCTCTGGGAGTTATTGCAAACTTCTTCATCCCTAATTGCATTCATCCTTTTGCTTGCTCTATAGTAAACCTAAGAATTATCTTATATATATGGTTGTGTTTCAATTAGAAATTCTAATTGACTTTAGAAGTTGTGCAATGCTCAGTAGCATAAGTGTAAACAGTGCTGCTTGGAAATACCATCTATGGGTCCACTGCTCACCTAACCCCAGAAGTCTAAATACCCGTGTAAAAGAAGGTGTGAATATAAGCTTTCTTTCGTTGATAGTGCAAGAGGGAGCAAATCCCTAGAATGTAAGTGTCAGAAATTTCTTTCAAGGTTTTGATTGAAATTCATTAAAGAAGTCAGTCAATTACGTTTCTTAAGCTTTTTCCTAGTTTCAAAGTAGTTTGATTTGTCCAGCAAGAACATAAGTGCCAAAGAATCAAGAAAATCAGATTGAAGTCCCGGTAAAGTAATGAAGCCATATGCGAGAAAATAAAAGTACTCTTTCAATTTCAAGTAGTTACGGACTAGCATTTAGTTTCCGTTGCTAGCTTTTTTGTCTTCTAGAACAAAACAAAACTTGACAAACGAACAAACAAATAGTAACGAACAAGACCTACCAGAAATAAGAAGAAGGCGCGCGCATCCTATAAAGTAATGAAGTTCGTGACGTAACGAGCTTATCGGCGTGTCTGTTTTCTTTCACAAGAAGTGTAGTAAGGATAAGTCAGTGTTGAATAAGCATGTTAAGTGCCAGCAAGTAGTTGAGTTGGAAATTGTAATTTGTCCTTCCTTTCAGGCCCTAGCGGAAAGCCAGCTGCTATAAGCTCATATGCCCGAAAGCACTAAAGAAGAAAAGAAGCAAAAGCAATTTCAGAATATGCAATTTCAGTAGTTCAATTCCTTGCTTATGTAGTTACGTGAAGCAAAGCAGGGCAAGGTATGGATTATTTTGGAGAGTTTTTCAGAAAACGTATTGTTTTTCAGGTATTGTTCGTTACTATTTGCATTGCAAAAGAAAAGCAATTAGTGTAGTTTTTACTAGCTTCTGCTTGCCAGAAAGAATAGCAGACAGAGCGACGGGAAGGGCTTTGAAAAACATTGATCGTGAAAATAGATTTGATACCTACAAGACAAGTAGTAACGTCGCTTGTTGCAATCAAAGAATAAAATACAGTTGTGTAGGAAGAAAAACAAGTTCTTTCTCTAGTATCAAAGCGTGGGAAAAAAAGCTGACTCTTGGTTTAGTTTGATTGCTGGATTTCGCGCCTATTCTTTTTATTTCCTTAGATCACGGGCAAGGTCGATATTGACTATGGGACTATTCTTTATACTGGATATTTTTGAAATAAGAAGATTTTTTTCTTCTTTTCCGATACATATCAAAGTTGACTTCTCCAATCTCTTTTTCAATATCTTTCCTTCTTTTTGTGCTTTGCCAATACGGATGCGTATAGTTGTGTTTCTTTGTTCTTTCAAATTCTTTTTTCTTTTGCTTTCTTGACCAAGATATATTCTTACATATTAGTAATAGGACAGTTCAGGATTCCCATATTCAAAATAAGCACTAAGCCGATCGAGCTCATGTATTTACCTAGATTGTTTTTTGGCTTAGAATAGAAGAAAAAAAGCTATCCTCGCAAATTTTCCTTGTCGTACGTAGTAAAATATGCCTTTTCATTGACTTCGTAAATGGGTGAAGGTTTTTCATAGGAGGATCACTATGACTATAGCCCTAGATTGAAGAATGATAAAAACGATCTATGGGACTATTATGGATGACTGCTTACGAAGGGAACCTTTCCGGCCGGCCTTCCTTGTGCTTATTTTGCTTGGTCAAAGTTTGTGTTCTTCAAGGTATACTCATGGATTAGCTACTTTCTATTTGGAAGGTTGCAATTTGTTAACCGCTGCAGTTTATACTCCTGCAAATAAAATAGTCGTCTAGCCCATTCTTTATTGCTACTATGAGGTCCTGAATGAAGCACAAGGAGATAGGACACGCCCGCAGGTGTAAATTAGGTAGGGAGAAGCACTACAAACTCAAGAACTTGCTTAGTCAACGGAAACTACAACTACAGCTTTTGGGTCAAACAGCTTTCCTTCCTGAAGCAACTTCTTTCGCTACAACTACTACTTCAGTGCTTTCGGCTGAAAACAAAAAACTGATCTGATAACGGGTAACAGGCTTGATAAACTAATTCCCTATGCCACTAATTCCCTGATCTTCCCATTCGGCTAGAGAAACTTCATTCCAGAAACTCCACTCAGTAACAACTGACTTCAACGCTTAGTAGGCATTCGCTAAACTGCTAACCTTTCTTTCCTTAACTGCTATAGGCACCTAAACTCCAATCGGACAACTACCCAAGCTTCCTAAACGTTCTCGGTACTTGAAAGATAGGCTTTGAAGGTCAAATCGGCTATCGGAATAAGGGCGGGCACCGATTCTGCCACCTAAACCTACCCTTTACTTAGTATACGGATGAAACTACTACTAGTTACTAAATTCTTCCTGTTCTTCTGAAATTAGAGCTAATTACTTATTAAACTACTGACTTTCCTTTCTCTTCCGTACCGTACATTCTTATTCATCAACGGCTTTATGGCATATTTCTGCTGTAAGAAACTACTTTCCTATTCCGCTGCGCGCCGCTAGAGAAACTTCATTCCTTTCCTTAACCTCCACTCTAGGCATCGGCTTGAGAACCGGATTCTTGACCGGGGACTGAGTAGGCTTGAGAAAGAAGCAATTACTTGAGCGGTAATAAGAAGGGTATACTTACTTTCCTTACTTGTGTAAAAACAGTACTTTTGAATAAATACGCTCTTCCTATAAGACAGAATATAGGTGGTATATTAACACAATATATATTAAGTTTTTTCACACTAATTATCGTATAAGGGGGGAATAATTTTCCCTATTAAGGTAAGGGAGAAAGCAGGAATAGAGAGTTCTTTGTTTGAAGAAAAGCCATAATAGTTTTTATTCAATATAGAATAGTTTGAATAGTTTGGAGATAAAGTTTTGTAGACAGTTGGTTCGGTGCCGTTGTGTAGGAAAAAAAAGAAGTGAAAAAAGAACTGAATCCAGTCCCCTCTATTGCTTTTTTACTTCATATAGAGTAGTGGAGTCAGAAAATAAGAAAGAATTAAGTGAAACTCAACCAAGATAATATGCGTTAAAGACAGAAGTGAGCCTGCCCTTTTTTTAGTTAGAAGTGTATCAATTAGTTCTTTCCTGCCACAACAAGCAAGACAAGCTCGAACTACCTTAAGTCCGTCCCGATCCATAAATAAAGTATATAAGTTTTTTAGCCGGCTTTTGGGCTAGGCGAAAAAGGAGTATAGAGTTCAAGTAGTTGACTTTCTTTCCTTCCGTTGCTAGCTGGACAGAGTAAGTAGTTGATAGAAGAAAACATAAGAAAGAGAAGTCAAACTATTTATAGAGTTAGTCCCGCCTTGTCAAAAGAATGCGTTCCTTAAATCCATTTCTTCTTTTCTCGCCAAATAAGCCTATTTAGAGGATTATTGTGTATAGTTTTTCGTTAAAAAAGTAGTGTAGTTATTAGTAGAAGTTACGTTTTCCCTTGTTTATGTAAGTAAGTCACAGGTTAAAAGCAAGCAAATAGTTAGCAATCAAGCTCTTCCGCTGCGCGCCTTCTTAGTTTACGTCTTTCCCGATGCGCATTAGAAAGTAGTTAATTGGCTTTTGTTTAGTGTTTAGTTTATGCTTAGTAAGCACAGCTATTTAATCCCTACCTGGCGCTTGCTGGTCGTCTGGGATGGGCCTTAGCACTATGTCTTCTAAACCAATAGTTAAATTCCAAGCTTGTTAGTTGATAAGGAGAACTTCCTTCAAATAAGTGTAGTTTGTCCACAAATAGTTTAGTTAAAGAATAAGCTTTCCTATGCTGTTTACGCTCACGGAGTTCTTTGCCATATCTCAAAAGTAATCCCTTCCGGAAGTAGAAAGCTGGATTCTTATCTTAATAGTAGAAAGCTGGGTAGGAAGTAGTAGTTAGGAAAGAAACTTGCGTGTATCAAGTTTTTTCTCAAGTAGTAGTAGTAGTTTCCGGGCACTTTATGTAAGAACAGAAGTATTGCACCCGATAGCACTAGTTATTTATTAGAAAGCAATTGGTTTGGAAAAAGAAGTAAGGCTTTGAACTTCTAAAGTGTAGCTTGACGTTGCTTATCGGCCTTTATTCCTTGTGTAGTTAATACTTTCATAAGTCTAAAGTTGTGTAGTTAGGCAAGTGGAGCTTGTCAAAGTAGTGGAGTTCAAAGCTTGTTTCCGTTGCGAGTTTCTGCTGGAAACACTTAATCTGTCTTTTATTACAGGCGCTAAGTCCCTTGCTTGTTGAATGCAATAACAACGTGGAAAGAAAAGGAAATGCTCAAATTCCAAAGTATATCGCCACATACAAATATATTATAGTAAAGATCATAGTAGCATCATATAAAAAAAGAAATAGTTCAAAACTACACGCCAGTTATACTCAACTAATTCATTCATTTGGCTTGCTACACTTATTTTCTTGCATACTTTTTCTTTCTTTATAGAAGGAGAAGCACTAAACCGTGTTAGGTGCATAAAATTCAAAGAGTTGTGGCATGGTAGCTTTGTCGAAATGCGAAGGCAAGATATGGGCCAGCTTAAGTGCTTACGCTGAAAAGTAAGAAACTTGAGTGAGCAGAGTTGAAAATATTTGTTGGAACAAAAGTTGACACAGCCTCTACAATTCAAGGCTCTTACTAAGTTCATTGGATTTTTCTTTCTTTCTTTCTATATATATATAGTAGGGGGCCTACAATAGAGTTGCCGATGCTCTATCTCGTCGGGTCCGTAGAAGTTGAATTTGCTAAAATGGTGAGCCAATTGAGGGTTGAGGAAGTGATATCCAAAGAGGATCGAATTGAAAAAGAAATAGAGGATAAGTTTAAGAACAGTGAGACTTACAAGGAAGAAAGAGGGACATGTGCTTTTATCATCTGCATGGTATTTAATTTTATTAAGTATCCACAGTCTTTTACCTAAACCAGACAGAAGGCGAGCGATGTCGGCGTGAAGAAGTGCGGAGAAAAGAAAGATTGGATGATTCATTCTAGTGAACTCAAACCTCTGGCATTCCCTCTACTCAACCTTGCCTAGCTGCCCTAAGAGACCCACCCGGGCTACCAAGCCTAACAACCAAACAAGGAAAAGGCCAAACCATATTATCATCATAAATCATATAAAGCCTACCTACTCTATCCTTTCAGATTCAATGGCACCGGTTCCCGAATCAATAGCAGTAGGTGCTTCAATCTTTCCAACTCTTCTTTCTCCTTTTGCTTTTGCTTAAAACAGACGACCAATCCCACTATTCTTTTGTTTTTTGAGGCAAATCCTCAGCCATTTCCGACACGACGTGAGAGATTTACCACTCATCGTTCTTCTCTTTAGAGAAAAAGTACTCGAGGGCTTGTTCAAAGCCCCTAGGGTCTAAGAAGAAAAAAGAAGAAAAACCATGCATGATGTTTCCACTCCATTTTCATTACGAAGATATATTACGTCAGGATCTCTTGCTCAAACTGAATTACGCCAATGTTATGGAAGTTCCTGGATTCTGTGAAATCAAATTAGTACCAGCATCATCAATCTTAGATTTAAGAATCCTATGTGGTAAATTGGCTACGGAGATTTTGTGCGGTCAGAAATTCATACAGAAAAGAAGGGGCCTTGGCCTTGATTTCAAAACAGGAAAGTCCTTGTCCTTTCGATCCAATCCATTCTTGGGGTCCAAAAAAGACACTGGATATGTAAGTAACTACTTTTCACGAGAAAGCGTTGTCCGAGGGCATGGAATGTTCCATTTTTTGGTCAGAATCTTGAAAGTAATTTATATTTTAGATTATCCGGTCGAAATACGGGAAAATTCCATTAAAATCTATATGGAAACGGAGTTTTGTGAATTCTTCCCAGAACTGGAAGAGCATTTCGAGATATTCGAGCCTATTCAACGGTTCCGTGTGACTATTTTCACTTCGGCCAACACAAAAGAAGAGACTTTACTACTTTGGAGCGGCTTTTTGCAAAACGATGAGGGGGAAACTAACTAAAGTTGATGGTGGATAAGCGAAATATACGAGATCACAAACGTAGATTGTGGCCAAATATGAATTGAGACGAAAGCTTTATAAAGCCCTTTTTCAAGATCCCGTCCGTCTGATATATATGCGGGAAAAACATCGTTGTTGTCCAAGTTGCCAAGAAAGAGTTCCACGAATAAGAAACCCATGTATTGAAATGAAAAGGCTCGCTGGAGTAGATGAGTTCTTTCGCATTTATCATACATATCGTTTTTCGTGGATTAGCATATCGAGGTTCTTTGATGGGTATAAAGAAATCGTCTTGGTAGGGCACCAAACCAATAGAAAAACGGTGAGTTCTGCAGCTGGTCGCAAGGGTTTACGGTCTATTACCGTCCGGCTCCGGACCGAAACGGAGGAGTCATCCCAACTCTCCTATCGTAGATGCTAACGGGACGGGAATCGAAGGAAGTGGGGGACCTCCCCAGACATAGACTACGTACAAGGGAAGATCACCGCGTAAACAAGAGAAAAAGTTAAGAATTTAACTCCCGCCGAGGCCACTATCAGACATTCATTTTTGGAAAAAACTCTTGTTCATGTTCACCCTGGAGTACTGGGGATGTTTCCACCATTGAAGTCAGAGGCTGGGTGTGGCCCGCCCGAAAAAGAAAAAAAAGGAAGTTCAACGTTTTGTTGGTAGAACCCACGCCAATATCATATATATTCACTCTCATAGAAAGCGAGAGTGACTCTCATGAAATTCTCTCCTTTCCAAGGGGGAAAGGTAGGTTATATAAAAAAAAGGTTTTGTTTGTTATGTCGGAATTCGCACCTATTTTGATCTATTTAGGTTTCAGTCTGCTAGTTTCTTTGATCTTAGTTGGTCTTCCTTTTCTATTTTCTTCCAATAGTTCGACCTATCCAGAGAAATTGTCGGCTTACGAATGTGGTTTCGATCCCTTCGGTGATGCCAGAAGTCGTTTCGATATACGATTTTATCTGGTTTCTATTTTATTTATTATCTTTGATCTGGAAGTCACCTTTTTTTTCCCTTGGGCAGTATCTCTAAACAAGATTGATCTCTTTGGATTTTGGTCCATGATGGCCTTTTTATTGATTTTAACGATAGGATTTCTCTATGAATGGAAAAGAGGTGCTTTGGATTGGGAGTAAGAACTAGTGATAGGGCACAGGGGGGGAAGGCCATAGGAAAGAGGGATGCCCACTTCCAATCAATTGATTCGGCATGGTAGAGAAGAAAAACGGCGCACGGACCGTACTCGAGCTTTGGATAAATGTCCCCAGAAGCAAGGAGTATGCCTGCGTGTTTCGACGAGAAAACCGAAAAAACCAAATTCAGCTCTACGTAAGATAGCCAAAGTACGGTTGAGCAATCGACATGATATATTTGCTTACATTCCAGGCGAAGGTCATAATTTGCAGGAGCATTCTATAGTATTAGTCAGAGGAGGTAGAGTGAAAGATTTGCCAGGTGTGAAATTCCACTGTATTAGGGGAGTAAGGGATTTGCTGGGAATTCCGGATCGCAGAAAGGGAAGATCTAAATATGGTGCAGAAAGACCAAAATCGAAATGAATGGAAGATGCCTCTGGTAACTGCTGAGAGTGAGTGTCTCACAGACGCTAATTTGAAAGTCTAATAACGAGAAAAACACCCGTAAAATAACGAAAAAAAGGAGAAGAACTCATCAATCATTTATGATCCAGCTGAAGTGCATCTCTTCTGAGAGAGTAGCATATCGAGAAGTCGCATGGGACCGCCGGGTAGGGCTCCGAAATGGGGTTTGCGGGCCGTCAACCTGATCGCTAATATATGCTTCTTGGGTTGTGGAGAAGAGAAAGTTCAGAAAAATGGCCTATCACAACCAATGGGTTTTTCCATATGTAGTAAATTCCCAAGTCTTCTTGTCTTGTATGGGAAAAGCGGATCATCGAAGCTATCAAGGATGAAGAGGAGGGGGGTAAACATATGGATTACTCTTTTTGTACATCGACCCGGCAACGGAAGTGCGCTCCTGCGCACGTAGGCTTGAAAGCTGTAGTTTGAAGGACAGCGAATGGCAGAAATGGTGATGTTCCACTAACCCGCCTATCTTGATGAACCAGAAGTGAGAAGGGCTGGCTTCATTCAGGGGTTCTTATGTGCCGCCATCAATTGGATCTATTGAACTATGAAAAAGAACTAGAAGATGTTTGCCTCTGCTTCCGTAATCTCCTCGTAATGAGGTGCTTTGAATTTGCGGTTCGCACTGGATGGATGTAAATCCTGTGGGGTGCCAGGTAAAACTGGATATCAAGTCTTGAAATAATATTTGACTACTACCTTAGTAGATTCTTTCATCAGGATTGAAACCCATGTTTCAGATTCTGAAAGAGAGCCTTAGTGAGGCATAGTTTTGATTTCGGTGCGGAGAGGAAGAGAGAGTAGAATGTGTTTGCCAGTATACAGTGGCTAACAAAAATTTCTGAAATGTGAAATTGAGCCTATATTTATCGTCTGGTGAACTATAATCCTCACCGAAGGAAACATTTAGACAATAAGCTTCGTAAGTGGGGATATAGCTCAGATGGTTAGAGTGCTGGTCTGTCACGCCGGGTTCGAACCCCGTTATCCCCGATCCTCCTATCGTTAGAAAGAACCTTCCTCATTATATCTACTAGAAGATCTATGACAGGTATTTAGTAGTTAAATGAAATAGAAGGTATCGAGAAGTTCGAAAGTAGATGGAAAATCCGTCTTTAGTCTATAGATAATCCATCTGTCATCAGAAAGGATTTGATGGCTTACTTCTTTAGTATGACAGACACTCTTCTCAATCCTCTCCTGGCACAACTACCTTCGAGTCCGTGCCTATTAGCAGGATTGGATTATTCGACCGCACCCTTTGCTCTCAAGCCTTGCTGCTTTCAGGTGAAGTTTCAGTCTAGAGGCTAGGAGTGAGGCTCTTCTCCTACAGTTTCCGGGAATAACTACCTTTCCTATATTCTCAGTGTAGGATTGGCAAAGTATTCGGTGCACTAGATCCTAAGGAATAGCTTAACTCAATGATTTCAGCTCTGAAGGAAGAGAAGCATATAGGAACGCCTGGCCGTTCCGAGAGTATAGGTCAAGCAGGGAGAGACCGATGAGTCAAAAGAGTAATCAGGCTATGATTCTCAAACTCTTACTACTTTCACTGGAAGCTTGCCACGCCTATCCAAGCGAGCTAGCCTATCTCTTTATTCCTCTCAAAATGCATCCCTGGCTCACATAATAGGAAGGAGAATACTCTGACCGAATCAATTAACTCGTGGCTCCCGTCCTCTTCGCTTCTTTCTTCCATTGTTTCCATTTTATCCCGCTCACTGCCTTATGGACTGCTTTAATTTAATCTCAATTTGAATGAATTCATTCAAATTGAGAACTCTGAAGTACAAACAAATCGAATAGTAGCCTACTTAAAGCAAGCTTTACTAGGTCACCCCTATTCTACTGCATTTTACTAGAACTTTCCCCACCCGCTTAGAAACTAGAAAAAATCTACTATTCTTTCTCTTCCTTTATTTAATGGCTAGTCTTATTATATATAAATATAGGTATATCTTCCTAATTTAACAGAGTGTGTTGGTTTCTGAGGAAAATGGAAATTGACCATCCAGACCATACTATGTTTAAGGTCCTTTTATGGAGCTATTTCTTTTTTTTAATAAATATCTCACATAAACAAAAAATTGTTACTTACTTTAAGCTAATTTTCTAGTAAATATATTTATAGTAGCTGTTGGCTCTGGCAAATGGAGACAGAGTAAAAGACAGACAAAGAAGTAGGAGCTCCTTTCCTTTGTGGTAGATATTGAAATGAAAAGAAAGAAGCTGCTTAAAATCTCAACAATGAGCTTTCTTCCTATCATGGCCCTTAGATTCGGCTAAATGAATGGGAATAAATCCGGGTCGAGCGTCCTCTTCTTCTAACAGTATGAATGGAAGGAAGGCTTGGAGAGCCAGTGTAGGATTGCTAAAGCGAATGAGGGCTTAGTTTTGATCTGGTCCACCTCAGGGGTGAAACGTTGTTGGGTATGGATGAAAGTAGTAGTCATTCCTTTGAATGAAAATATTCTAGTTCTAGGAAGGAACTCCGATAGGTCTAACTTAAATGAAATGGTGAAATGACTGAAAGAGATTCCGAAACTATGGAATTCATCATTTTTTGAGGTTATGAAAGATTTGAAATATGCAAATTTACAGAAAAGTACGCAAAAGTAATGTGTGCTTTAATATTGATTTTTTTCCTTGTCAAAGTTCCAAAATAAAGTGTTCAGATAGAACTTCCAGTCGACACCACGTAGATGTTCCTGGAGCCACCGAGAGGGGCGAATCTTGGGGATGGCTATCAGCCCCATGACAACAAATGGCAAGAGGGAAAAAACACCGAGACTAACTTCAACCCAACCTACTATGGTCAAACCTCGATAGTTAATATAGGTTAAGACCACAGTTAAACCTAGAACCGCGAAAAGCCGAGGTAGACCCGACGGTATGCCTTATAAAAGAGTTTTCTTTCCAAGAACGGATAAAGAGCATTGTAGATGACCCCTACAAGCCACTTCATCCAGCCCGCCCCAGCGAAACCATGGCTTATTCGACTCTTAATCCATCTATTTTCATGGGTGAATTACCTTACCTTAATAGGATGCTTTGCTATACCAGAGTCGTAGGCCAGTGGGCGCTAAGCAAGCTTGGCTCTCGTTCACCTCAGAAACTCATATAGCCGTTTAGTTTTGAGCATTTAAGTCTTCAATTTCTTTGCATTTTGTCTTCGCTGCGCGCCTGACTGGTAGTCGGATTTTCTTTATAGGTGAAAAACCAATAAACAGGCAAATAGCTCTAGGTGAATCAAAGCCACCTCACTAGAAGCTGATTCAAACGCTCTTCTAAGATCTGAATGAAACTTCGGAAGGATCTACCGAATATAAGACTTCCGCCCCATCCGAACCAGTTACTTAAAGAAAAAGTAGGAAACAATAAAGAGTTACTTAGTTAGACCAGTGGAGTAAGGATTACCTTCTTTAAGGTAAGACCTTATGATCCGAGAGTCTTCCATGACTCTCTGCCACCATTAACTGAAAAGAGGGTAACCAACGTATATAAATATATACAATAAGAATAGAGAATCTCTACCTAAAGGTACTCCTTAGCGGGGTTAAACAGCTCTTTATTTCTTTCAGGTGTCACAAGGAGCCCGGGCTTCCGCCTACGAATGAGTGCCTCCACGTAATCAACCATGTTTCCCTCCGGGGCGGGCAAATTGCCAAAATCCGTAGTGTCTGGTGCGTTAGGCCTTGATCAGACTCAATACTGAATTATCTATCTGGCTTCATTTACTGGGTTGTGCTCATATTAATTGGTTTTCTTTTTCCATGCTTTACCTAGTCTTCGAGAAGGGAGTAAGTAATAAATACGTTGAAGATGTTCCTGCTATCAGCTCTGACATGATGGGATGATGACTAGACTGATTCTTTTGAATTGTTTTTTTAGTAAGCCCGATGTCCTTCCGGGTATCCCCGAGGATCAGGGATAGAGAGAGGCGGATGCGGCAACTCTCAAAGCTTCTAGTCAGCACCAACATTTCATCGTACACGTGGCCGGCAACTGCCAAGCTTGTACCTGCTTTTTTCTTGTACAAAAGAGCGAGTGAAATGGAAATGAAACGAGTACAAAAGAGCGAGTGAAACTACAGTGGAACGAGCGAGCGGAAGTCCATGAATCAGTCATGATCTCAGAGCCGGTGAGCTCCCACCACGACTCCTTATCTTTACCAAGTCGTCCATCTTGTTCTTCTTACTCTTCTTTCTTTCTTCTTTTCTTTTTCAGGATTCAATCCAGCCACACCTAAGTGAAGAGATTAGAATATCTCGCTTGCCAAACAAATATGTGATCTTTCATTATGTCGTCTTCATCTACTCCAACTACTCCCAACTACTCCAACTACTACAAACAAATCACCTATTCTAAATATTGCACCTTAAAGAAGGCGGTCTTAACAGAACAGCAAACCATGTCTCTTTATCCCCAACGCAATGAAAGCCTACGCCATTTACCAAGAAGTGTGAAAGAAGGGCCAGAATGCAATCAACAGAAGCACGCACACCTTAAAACTACCGAATATCGTACGTAGTTTCTAGCAGAGGGTCTAAACCAATCTTCTGATAGGCAAGCGGTGATTAGTTCTTTCAAAGTATATGTCTTTAAAGTTCCTCTTTCAACTAAAGCTCACAAAAGAAAGCCATTCTCTTTGTCCCAACGTTGACAAATGTTGCACTCTCTGTCGAAACAAAGCCATGAAATGAGAGTATTTTTTAGCCTGTCCACAACCACATAAATAAAACTCTTCCCTTCTTACTTTGGAAGGCCTTCAATGAAGTCCATTGCAATACAACTCCAAATTTTATCCGGTACTGGTAAAGGTTGCAAAAAACCTGGATATGGTACATGGTCACTCTTGTTCCTTTGGCAATTATCACATTCTCTCACGAACCCTCATATCTCCCTCTTCATTCCAGGCCAATAGAATGTTCTCTTAATTCTTTGATAGGTCGCCCGCATGCCAGAATGTCTTCCAATGGCTGAGGCATGCAATTCTTTTTCTAACTCCTCCACTTAACTTAGTCCAATGTAAAGTTTCTTTTTCTTTCTAACCAATCCTGCTTGCACTTGCCAATCACCATCCTCATTCCCAAATTCTTGTTTTTCACTTTTATACCTCCTCTGTCACTTTTTCTGGCCAGGTATGATTGAACTCAAGTGTAGCACACTAAGGTGAGAGTATATGAAAAAGACAACGCTCCTAGGATCGAGTCATCTAAAACTGCTTCGGGCACAAGTTCGTCACCGGGGAGAACATCCTCGCACGCAAGGGTAGTGCCTTGGAATCATACTCATCGTCCATATCATACTCACTAGCCTGGTCTTTTGCTTAATTTGTTGCAACGTTTTTACAACTCAGCAACGTGTTTAGCTTATCAAGTAGTATTATGGAAAAGGGCTATCTCGTAGTTTCATTGGTTTATATCCGCTGGCTGTGCTTGTGCTCACCTACTGGGCACTATCTTTTTTTCCTCCTTTTTTTCTTCCTCTTAGAAGTTTTATAACCATCAATGCTTGCATTGTATTTAGGGGTCATAGATGTAGAATCTTTGGCATTATAGTTGGAACCCTCTTTGCTGACCGTTGGTGGGTGCTTCACAGCTTCCTCAGGATGGTTATCAATTGAATTCGATATAATTGAATCACGCAGTGAATTTATAATGGACTCAAAACGATCTATATTATTATTTAGATCTGCTATAAGCTTAGTTTTTTCATGATCTTTCAGATGCAGTTGTGCCATTTCTGACTCCATGCGAGCTACAAGCTCATACCTTTCTTTTGCTTGACTCTGAAGTATATCAATTTCAGACTGCATACAAGCATTTTTATGCAGCAATTTCTTCAATTCATATTTGATAATAGTGCTATCTTCACCACCAAAGTCTAAAACAGACTTAGGTTCAGTATCAATCCATTTCTTATTTTCATCATACACAGGAACCCTTTTGTTATCTACTTTAATACCTAGATTAACATGTAAATATTGTTTGGCAATCTGGAGTGTATGCCAATCAATTCTGAATGAAGATTCAACGACTCCCTGCTTAATTCTTGATATATCCGCGTATTGTGACACAAACCACTCATAATCAACCAACTCATTAGCGATACCCTTGTGTTTTATAATTACATCACCTGTATTGGTTAGTAATGTGTAGCATTTGGGTGCTAAGAAGTAGGCATTCTTTACAATGTGCTCCTGTTTTAACTTCCCCAATACAGTAGATGAGATTTCCTCTTCAGGAAGAGGATTTCCAAGAATAGCAGAATCTGTATCTGTGTAGTAACAATCAGGTCTTGATATGTATTTATACATATGAATACGAGCACAAGCTGTAATTGCCGCTGATATCTGAACTGCCGAATTAGTAGGTTGTTTGAAGTCTGATGAGTTATCATCATGTCCTGTGTGGCTATGATAACTGACCAAATAGTAATGATCGTTTAGCTTGTTTCCTGATATAAAATTATTCCTTTGGAGCAAATCCTCATATCTAGCCTTTTGGCATACCTCCGTTATAGTACTTTCAGGATTAATACCAAATCTACCATATAGACTATTCATTATAATCTTGTAAACATATGCCATAGCATCGTCACCACATTTCTTAGCTTCTTGTCTACTCGCAAAGATATCAGACACAAATGATTCGAATGGACTACTCATCTTATCAAACAGGTAACCCCGAAGTGGTAGAATCTCATAACCCAATTGGCGGGCATACTTTAGTTCTTCACTATAGTAGACTCCTACAAATTGACCTGTAGGGAAAAGCAATGTTTTCTTTCTATTTTTATAAGGCAAGAAGGGTCGAGTAATAGTACTAGGACACACAACATAAGCCTCAATAAATCCACACATATTATCCAAATCCAGGCCATCCAAATTACCATGCCAGACTGGTTTACCACCCGGCATTGCAAATGTTTTCATTATAAAGGGATATAATGAGTTCACGTCATAATAATACAAATTTTCTCCATAGGGCTTATACGTATCAGCATGACCTCCATAGTAACCACGCCGAATGAATGCATCCTGGTTACTAGAGGGTATATAGATAGGACAAGCTTTATTATCGTAATACTTAATTCTCAATATTCTAATAGCTAGCGATGACAATGTTAAACATTCACCAATATCTACATTATATTTAGTCCAATATATATCTTGGGCCCTAAGCATAACACCACCTAAAAGACGTATATCTTGCTTCATATAATCCAACAATGTGGCTCTATTCTCCTGAAGAGAAGATACTTGAACTTCGTTATATGCTATTGAGCCTTTTGGACCTAAGTGAGGACATAATGTCTTAGCCAATGTATCTAGACTATTAGGAAGGAGAGTGTATGAATCCCGTAGCTTGAATAACAATTTTGTTTTCCCCATTTTATCATCACTATATACTGATAGCTCGTAAAGTTTATTGTTCCTCATCAGCGGTTTGATTTTGTAATCACCCATATGATTAACTAAAAACTTCATTAAGAGAATACCATCGAATCTTGAGAAATTATGAAAGTAAACGGTTTTAACCCCATCGATAGTAGATCCCTGGGCCGCTATACGATTTATAAAATCAACCAACATTTTAATACTTCTTTCTTCAAACGCTGGTATTATAAATTTCTAATCTTCTGTAAAAGATGTGTATATTAGATCATCCATTGCAGCCACATCATCACCAGGATTAACCACTAAGAGCCCTGCAGCATAAGGTACATGCACATTATTGACAAAAACAGTCTCAATATCAGCTACAATGAAAGGATCACATTTCAATCTATTTGACTTCAAAGCCGTGATAAACTGAGGATCAGTACGAATCTTACCCATAGTTAGTGGATTAACATGTTGCGGTTCACCACGACCTATGCCATCTTTTATTAAATTCCAAATTATGCTGGCTATTTCATCGGAGCTAGGCAACTCTTTGTCTAAGATTTCTTGCCTATCAAGCATGTATACTCGAATGTATAGACTTTTTAATAAATTCTTATCATATTCCTCAGCTTTCTGTATGACATTTTTCTCAATCTTAAGATATACATCCATGTTAGGAACAGCATTACCACTTTCATCTATCAATTCAATAGCTTTACCTATGCTAAAGGTTAAAGGATCACCCCAAGGGGTGATCATAGTATAGCCTATAGTAAACTTTCCATACTTAAATCCTATATTGTAGATATACTTTATGAGTAGTCTCATTACGGCCAAAGCTATTACTGTACTATCCTTACACGTTAGATAAGGTTCGGTAAATTCAACCCCAGCGATTCTAAGCCCTGGATGCGGATCCAATATATACTCCCGCTTAATAATAGCTTCTAACCGATACCATGAATAATAGAAGATATCTTTTAGCATCCGGGTTCCTTCTCTCTGTTCCGGTGTAGCTTCTTCTTTATTAAGAAATGGACTCTCTCTCTCAATCTTTTCTTTTCTCACGTTCGAGCAGGGCCACTTCTTTCCAGCATCTCCTTTAATAACCTCTATACCTAAGATCATTTCGTCGGCATACCCAGAAGAACGTACTCCCATCTTCCTTAACCATCCCTCCTTCTAACTGTACAAGTGGAAAAGAAAGAATGAAAGCAAGATAACTATGAGAAAAGATAAAGTAAAAATAATAGAACTTGCTTTTGAGCCTATGAGTTGTAGTTCAATCCCTTATTCTTCAACGTTGACAAGGTAAATAGTAGAATGAAGCAAGGCCATGGAAAGTCCGAATGTCGTGGATGGACGTTGGAATCGGCCAGCTGGTAATGGCTTCGATCTTCGTGGGGTCAGCCTTGATGCCTTCGTCAGAAACGATGTACCCCAACCAGACTCGAAGTAATAAACTCGCACTTCTGGAAATTTACATAGAGTTTATGCTCTTTCCTATTACAAGACTATTCTCATTCTTTCATGAAGTAAACTCGGCAGCTGAAACAAAGTTCAACTATCTACTGCTTATTCTTATCTTATAGCAGCAGCTCCCTTCCATTCCAGAAGCAAATGCTTGTCGTTAGGACGTCCATAACCCTCTTTCTTATTCAATTCGAGGAAAAGAAAGCGAATAGATGCAAGAATTTATTGCAACCAAGTACAGCTTATGACAGGATCCTACCTGTGGGTTGTGTGCAGCACCCGGAATAAATTGACAGGATTTGGATTATCCTTTGCTTCGTGGTTTTTTTATGTACTCAACAAAAGAAAAAGACTGATCTTATTTATTCTCTCTTCCCTTTCTCTAGAGTGGAAAGACTTGGCCGTGTCTAAGCATGCCTCTCTTGTTCGCTGTTTCGAGAGAAAGCTCTATCTTTTCAGTTTTCTTTTCCACCCACCTATCTATGTGCTTTTTGCATTACAAAGAAAAATGAACTTTTTTAGTTTTTACAATGTATGCTCTGATCTTATCAGGCAAAGGTTAAATTGGCAAAAGCAGAGAAGGCGTTGTCCAAAGTTCAAGAGGCCCTTGTCCCCATTCCTACCGATTTAGATACTTTTACAAATGAGGAGCGAAACTTGGATCGCTCAATGGGTCTTAAAATGAGAGCCTATCTATCTCGGGATATGTTATCCTATCAATTCTCCCCTTCCTCCTTTCCCCCTTCAGTCCCGGTTTTGCCTTCCTCAATTCTGGGTTCATCTACTTCGGCTTTTCCTTCTTCATCTTGTTGTGTCCGTGAAGAAGAATATCGTAGACACGAAATCCTTTTAGGCAATTCATACATCTGGAATAACCTCGTTGTTTACACCATGAATTTCACTACGCTAGCAAGTCACTACACTATTGACTCCGCGGCTTCTCATAATATCTTTTATAGTATGTAAAAGGGAATTCCCACTGGTAGATGTGTGCTGGTGTCATATATGTAGTAGGTAAGGACTTACTTTTTCTCTTTCTTAGGTAAGGCCCTTTTTGTGGGAAGCAAAAGCAAAGAAGCAAGCAAGGAAAAATACCAATCAGACAACCGTTACGGCTATATGCCTTGAGGATAGCACTTCAGCTCATAGGCAGGCAAGGAGCTAGCTAGGTATATGGGATAACCATATATGGCCTGTGCGCGACATAGAATAAAATTTGGGGGGATGGCGGGTATGTTAGTTAGGGAAAGGAAGGTATGTTAGTTAGGGGAAGGTATGTTACTTTTGAGTAGTGGTCACGGGAGTAGTGTCCAGTAGCCAAAGAAGGTAAGTAAGCAAAGGGAGGGCTATGTAAACTAATAAGAAGATAAGTAAGCAAGGGGTAACTAAAAGGAAAGAAACTACTACACATCACTAGATATGCTATTATGAGCAGCTGTATGGCCTCTTGGCAATTTATTTCTTCACGTTGTCATACCAGTGTATTTTTTTAGTGACTATTTAAATAGCGAAGTCATTTATAGTGTATAGTGGTTGATTGCCCAATATATAGCCGCCGTTACGTGTAGAACGACTTGCTTTCTCTCTAGATGGAACTCTGGATTTGAGATTCTCTTGTTATGAACGTGCAGTTATTTCCTACTGCCTCTAATTCTTCGTGTATGAATTTAGATTATCGTAATGTTTGTGTAGTTATTAGTCCATGCAATACGTTGTTTTCATATATAGCCCTGTAGTGTAGTTAATTCCTGATAGTGTATGTTCTTCTTTCTCAAGCACTTGTATAAGGTCGTTGGGTGTTATGCTCAGTGTTATTTTAGTTTCCTTCCAGAGATTTCATTATATATGGAAAGAGAAGGTCATTGATCAAGTCTATGGTGCATTGCTCTTTGTTAGTGTGTAGTTTTTAGTGAAAGAAATTACTTATTTATGGAGTTTCTCATATCCGTGTAGTCTAGTTATTGTGTGATTTATGTCAATAAATTTGTTGTAAATAGTGAATGGAGTTACTAGCCGTCTCCTTACTAGCCGAGCCAGCCGTCTATGTCAAAACTACAAACTATAGTGGGAAAAGTCCATTGCTTACTTCTCATTCTATATGGTTATATTGGTTCTATTAACAAGAGTTCATTTTTAGGAACTAGTGGGAAGAGTCCATCTATTGTTAACTGACTTCAATGCATTATATATGTATTGTCTGAATTCTAGTTTTGAACGAGTTGTTATAGTTCATTGATAGGAAGTAGTGCTTATGTGTTATGAGAGTGTAGTTATTTAGACCAAAGAGAGTGTAGTGATAACATGGGATTCCCTATCTATATGAGAAAGTATATTTTGCATGCATAAAATTAGATAGCCGTGTGACTAGTTCATTGTTTACTTCCTCCAGAGTAGAGTGTATTTGATTTCTGTGTATTTAAGTTAGGAGATAGTGTTTGAGGTCATAGCTCGTATAGACAGACTTTCATCGAGGTGAATGTGAAGCTTATCTTCTAGTTCATTTCTGTTAGCCAGAACTAGCTGATTCTATCTCGGAACTTGTGGCACGGAATATTCTGTCCTTTCGTACTTCCTCTTTCGTGGAATTCTTTTCTTGTGGAAAAAAGATCCTGCCTGCTTACCAGGTTATATGTATAGTTTTTAAGTAAACGAGGAAAGTAGTGCGTAAAGAGAATGAATAGGTGTAGGCCGGAGTTGACCTTACTCGGTGCTAGCTTGAGTAGGCAATAGTTGGCGAATTCTCATATAGAGTGTAGTTTTTTCATTTCAAGGAGTGTATGAATTTCATTTTCTCCTATATGTATTTTATTCATTGCTTCAAAGAAAAAACCCATAGTGGTTCTAGTGAGTCATGTTAATAGTGTTCTATATGTTATAGACAACTGCCCTCTTTTCTATTCTTTCTTCACGTTACGAATCCTTTGCTTACTAAACCACAAGTCTACTACTCTACCAAGCTAGTCTACACACACCTAATTGCCTATCCGTGACTCCCTTCTTACCAAGGAGGAGGGAGGGGATACTGAATGAAGAAGTGGGAAGATGATCGAAATGGAGAGAGAATAAAATGGATCAATCAGTTGAGCAAGGGCGAAGCTGGCACTGGATACAGTTTAGTGAACTCCTAAGAGAATTTAATTATCTCTCCTGATTTCTACTCTTATTGTTTGACTTAGCATCTCATTTGAATCAAAAAGAAATGTCCGTTTGGAAGCAATGAGGAAAGATGGCACTGGAAGCTTCATTAAAGCAGAGTATCATCCCCCCTTGAATTTGACCTCCGACATGGACAAATAGGTTTAGAGTCTTGCTTAGTCCCGGGCTTGGTCTGCCTTTCTTTTACTGAGCAATTAGCTGGTGAGAGTTAGTCTTCTCTTTCCAGGGCCAAAGACTGGAGTCAGTCCCTTTCACTTGCAACGTCGCAAGGCACCCTTCTTTCGGTGGGTGTGTTCATTTTTACCAGATATTCTTGTCATTCGAGAGAGAAAACGGAGAACAGCGGACGGTCCAAAGACATCTATCTCCTCCTTTTAACGTAGGATTAGCAATTGGGTCAAGCGCATGACGACCTTGAAGATAGATTCATTCTTGGGGGCACACTCTTCCTTTTTTCACACTTGCTTTATGCTTATACTTAAGAGGAGGATGAGAGAAAGAAGTTACTCATCCATCCCATTCATGGTTGCAAATATGAGAAGATACTAAAACGTTTTCATCTCATCAAGCTTTTGAAACTTTCTATCAGCAACTCGGTGCTTATACCTCTACTTACTACTTTTTACTCTCCTGTGCTATACTATTGAATCTTTTTACCTGGCTAATGACACTACTACTTTATTTACCTAGCCCTTGTCTTTCCTATCAAACTCTTTAAACCAAGGGAAAGAAAAAAAGGCATACTTTTATGACAACTAACAAACAAAGGCATATCTCCTCGTGACATGAATGTCTGTCCCAACCACTAAAGCTTTTTCTTCTTCAAACAAAATGAAACAATAGGATTTAGGTGCAAGAAATATTCCTTCTCTTACGCGATACTCCAACTTGAACTTACCAAGCTCAGTGGATGATATTAATTCTTCAGGTAGAGGAGAACAACGAACTACTGAGTCTGTATCGGTATAGAAAGAGTCAGCCCTACTTAGAAAAGGATACATGTATATCCGTGCATGAGCAGTAATGGCAGCAGCTATTTGAACAGCTGAGTTCCGTGGAGGCTCGTTAATAAAGGTTGCTTTACTACTATCATATGAAAGATAAGAACATAGCCAATAAGCATTTCCCAATGCATGAGCATCTTGAAACCTATTTAGAGTTAAAAGATATTCATATCGAGCATGTCCACAGATTTATGATATAGTACTATTGGGGTTTATACCAAACCTCCCATAGAGACTATTCATTAGTATCTTGTAAACATAAGCTAATCCAGTATTTCCCTCAGCCTTAGCACGAGATCTATTTTCATACATATGACCAACAAATCCTGCAAATAATCCAAATCCCTTCTCATATAGATACCCACGTAGAGGTGTGATTGAGTAGCCTATTGATCGAGCGTATTTCAGCTCCTCTGAATAGTAAATACCTATTTTCTCTCCAGTTGGAAAGATAAGAAGCCCCTTTTCATCACGATATGGTAGGAATGGTCTTTTCATGGATTCTGGACATTTTACATAAGCTTCCATAAAACCATATAAGCTTTCAAGTTCATGATGTACCAAATTTCCATTCCATTTAGCTGGTCCTATGGGCATAGGGGAATCTTTCATTACATAAGGATACAGGGAGTTCACATCATAATAGAATAGGTTTTCCCCTTTAGGTAAATAAACATCTGCGTGTCCACCATAGATAGTAGCCCCTACGAATAAACTCGTCGGCTGTTCT